GTTAATGTAGCTTAATTTATAAAGCAAAGCACTGAAAATGCTTAGATGAGCCACCAGGCTCCATAAACACAAAGGTTTGGTCCTAGCCTTCCCATTAGTTATTAATAAAATTACACATGCAAGCTTCCGCACCCCGGTGAAAATACCCTTTAAATCATTCATGACATAAAGGAGTGGGTATCAAGCACACAACAATTGTAGCTTACAACACCTTGCTCAGCCACACCCCCACGGGATACAGCAGTGACAAAAATTAAGCTATGAATGAAAGTTCGACTAAGTTATATTAAACTAGGGTTGGTAAATTTCGTGCCAGCCACCGCGGCCATACGATTAACCCAAACTAATGGCCCTACGGCGTAAAGCGTGTTACAGAAACTATTTATACTAAAGTTAAATTTTAACTAGGCCGTAAAAAGCTACAGTTAACACAAAAATATAATACGAAAGTAACTTTATTACCTCAAAACACACGATAGCTAAGACCCAAACTGGGATTAGATACCCCACTATGCTTAGCCCTAAACCTAAATAGTTAAATAAACAAAACTATTCGCCAGAGAACTACTAGCAACAGCCTAAAACTCAAAGGACTTGGCGGTGCTTTACATCCCTCTAGAGGAGCCTGTTCTATAATCGATAAACCCCGATAAACCTCACCACCCCTTGCTAATACAGTCTATATACCGCCATCTTCAGCAAACCCTAAAAAGGAAGAACAGTAAGCATAAATATATTAACATAAAAAAGTTAGGTCAAGGTGTAACCCATGAGGTGGGAAGCAATGGGCTACATTTTCTACTCCAGAACATAACTACTCACGAAAATTTTTATGAAACTAAAAATTAAAGGAGGATTTAGTAGTAAATTGAGAATAGAGTGCTCAATTGAATAGGGCCATAAAGCACGCACACACCGCCCGTCACCCTCCTCAAGTGACAAAACAACTCTAAAGTAACCTATTTAATACATAAAATCATAAGAGGAGACAAGTCGTAACAAGGTAAGCATACTGGAAAGTGTGCTTGGATAAACAAGATGTAGCTTAAACAAAGCATCTGGCTTACACCCAGAAGATTTCATATTAAATTGACCATCTTGAGCCAAAGCTAGCCCAAACACCCTCACAACTCAACTATAATACGTAAATAAATTAAAACATTTAATTAACCCATAAAAGTATAGGAGATAGAAATTTAATTTGGCGCTATAGAGATAGTACCGCAAGGGAAAGATGAAAGAAGTGTTAAAAGCATAAAATAGCAAAGATTACCCCTTGTACCTTTTGCATAATGAGTTAGCTAGACATAATCTAACAAAGAGAACTTAAGCTAGATTCCCCGAAACCAGACGAGCTACCTATGAACAATCTATTACAGGATAAACTCGTCTATGTTGCAAAATAGTGAGATGATTTATAGGTAGAGGTGAAACGCCTAACGAGCCTGGTGATAGCTGGTTGCCCAGAATAGAATTTTAGTTCGACTTTAAACTTACCTAAAAAACCCATGAATTCTAATGTAAGTTTAAAATATATTCTAAAAAGGTACAGCTTTTTAGAATCAGGATACAGCCTTTTTTAGAGAGTAAGCATTAAAATAACCATAGTTGGCCTAAAAGCAGCCACCAATTAAGAAAGCGTTCAAGCTCAACAATCAAAACAACTTAATACCAAAAATATGCAACCAACTCCTAATATGGATACTGGGCTAATCTATTCGACAATAGAAGAAATAATGCTAATATGAGTAACAAGAATTATTTCTCCTTGCATAAGCTTATATCAGAACGGATACCCACTGATAGTTAACAACAAGATACCTACAACCCAACAATTAAACCAAGTATCAACCCAATTGTTAACCCAACACAGGTATGCAATCAAGGAAAGATTAAAAGAAGTAAAAGGAACTCGGCAAATACAAACCCCGCCTGTTTACCAAAAACATCACCTCTAGCATATCTAGTATTAGAGGCACTGCCTGCCCAGTGACATTAGTTAAACGGCCGCGGTATCCTGACCGTGCAAAGGTAGCATAATCATTTGTTCCTTAAATAGGGACTTGTATGAATGGCCACACGAGGGTTTAACTGTCTCTTACTTCCAATCCGTGAAATTGACCTTCCCGTGAAGAGGCGGGAATACAATAATAAGACGAGAAGACCCTATGGAGCTTCAATTAATTAATCCAAGGATACCAACAATACACCGACAGGTACAACAAAAATCCACAATGGATTAACAATTTAGGTTGGGGTGACCTCGGAGAACAAAACAACCTCCGAGTGATTTAAATCAAGACCTACCAGTCAAAAATAATATATCACTTATTGATCCAAAAATAATTTGATCAACGGAACAAGTTACCCTAGGGATAACAGCGCAATCCTATTCTAGAGTCCATATCGACAATAGGGTTTACGACCTCGATGTTGGATCAGGACATCCCGATGGTGCAGCAGCTATCAAAGGTTCGTTTGTTCAACGATTAATAGTCCTACGTGATCTGAGTTCAGACCGGAGCAATCCAGGTCGGTTTCTATCTATTCAACAATTTCTCCCAGTACGAAAGGACAAGAGAAACAAGGCCCACTTCATCAAAAGCGCCTTCAACCTAATAGATGATATAATCTTAATCTACACAGTTTCCCCACTCATTTACCCAAGAAATAGGGTTTGTTAGGGTGGCAGAGCCCGGTAATTGCATAAAACTTAAACCTTTATATTCAGAGGTTCAATTCCTCTCCCTAACAACATGTTTATAATTAATATAATCTCACTAATTATTCCTATCCTCCTCGCCGTAGCCTTCCTAACACTAGTTGAACGCAAAGTCCTAGGGTATATACAATTCCGCAAAGGACCGAACATTGTAGGACCATATGGTTTACTCCAACCCATTGCAGATGCCGTAAAACTATTCACCAAAGAACCTCTCCGACCTATCACATCCTCCGTATCCATATTCATCATAGCCCCTATCTTAGCCCTATCCCTAGCCTTAACCATGTGAATCCCACTACCAATACCCTACTCACTCATTAACATAAATCTAGGAATCTTATTCATACTAGCCATATCAAGTCTTGCAGTATATTCCATTCTATGATCCGGATGAGCTTCAAACTCAAAATATGCTCTCATCGGAGCCCTACGAGCCGTAGCCCAAACAATCTCCTATGAAGTAACATTAGCCATTATTCTCTTATCTGTACTTCTCATAAATGGCTCCTTCACACTAAATACATTAATTATTACTCAAGAACATATATGATTAATCATCCCTTCATGACCCCTAGCCATAATATGATTCATCTCAACACTAGCAGAAACTAACCGAGCTCCCTTTGACCTGACAGAAGGAGAATCAGAGCTCGTATCCGGATTTAATGTAGAATATGCAGCAGGTCCCTTCGCCCTATTTTTCCTAGCAGAATATGCCAACATTATTATAATAAATATCCTCACAACAATTCTATTCTTCGGAGCATTCCACAACCCATATATACCAGAATTATATACCATCAACTTTACTATCAAGACCCTAATACTAACAGTCACATTCCTCTGAATTCGAGCATCATACCCACGATTCCGATATGACCAACTTATACACCTTTTATGAAAAAACTTCCTACCCCTCACCCTAGCCTTGTGTATATGACATGTATCCTTACCCATTATCACAGCAAGTATCCCACCCTTGACATAAAAATACAGAAATATGTCTGACAAAAGAATTACTTTGATAGAGTAAATAATAGAGGTTAGAGCCCTCTTATTTCTAGAATTATAGGATTCGAACCTAATCTTAAGAATCCAAAAATCTTCGTGCTACCACATTTACACTACATTCTAAAGTAAGGTCAGCTAAATAAGCTATCGGGCCCATACCCCGAAAATGTTGGTTCACACCCTTCCCGTACTAATTAAACCCCCTATCCTCATCACCATTATATCTACCGTCATCCTAGGAACCATAATTGTAATAATAAGCTCCCACTGAATATTAACATGAATTGGCTTCGAAATAAACATATTAGCCATCATCCCTATTCTAATAAAAAAATTCAACCCACGAGCCATAGAAGCATCTACAAAATATTTCCTAACACAAGCAACTGCATCCATACTACTCATAATAGGAATCATTATTAATCTTCAGCACTCAGGACAATGAACCATATCAAACAACCTTAACCCCACAGCATCTACCCTCATAACCATCGCTCTAGCAATAAAACTAGGCCTAGCACCATTCCACTTTTGAGTACCTGAAGTCACACAAGGAATCTCCTTATCATCCGGCATAATTCTACTAACATGACAAAAAATTGCACCCCTATCAGTACTCTATCAAATCTCACCCACCCTTAATCCTAACCTAATTTTACCCATAGCTATTTTATCTGTCCTAATCGGAGGATGAGGAGGACTAAACCAAACACAACTACGAAAAATCCTAGCCTATTCCTCAATCGCTCATATAGGATGAATAGCCACCATCTTACCCTATAGCCCTACAATAATAACCCTAAATCTAACCATATATATCATCATAACACTTACCATCTTCATACTATTTATACACAACTCCGCCACAACAACACTATCACTCTCACAAACATGAAACAAAATACCCCTAATCACTTCACTAATCCTCACACTAATATTATCCCTAGGAGGACTCCCACCACTTTCAGGGTTTATACCAAAATGGATAATCATTCAAGAATTAACTAAAAATGAAATAATTATTATACCCACAATTCTAGCCATAACAGCATTACTAAATTTATATTTTTACATACGATTAACCTACGCTACAACACTAACCATATTTCCCCTAACCAACAACATAAAAATAAAATGACAATTCGAAAGCACAAAAAAAATAACCCTCTTAGCACCCCTCACTGTAATATCTACCATACTACTTCCACTAACACCCATAATCTCTATCTTGGAGTAGGAATTTAGGTTAAAATAGACCAAAAGCCTTCAAAGCTTTAAGTAGAACATAACAGATCTAATTCCTGAACATATAACCACCTAAGGACTGCAAGAATTTATCTCACATCAATTGATTGCAAATCAAACACTTTAATTAAGCTAAGCCCTTACTAGATTGGTGGGCTTTCATCCCACGAAAATTTAGTTAACAGCTAAATACCCTAATCAACTGGCTTCAATCTACTTCTCCCGCCGCCTAGAAAAAAAGGCGGGAGAAGCCCCGGCAGCGTCAAAGCTGCTTCTTTGAATTTGCAATTCAACATGATAATACACCACAGGGCCTGGTAAAAAGAGGGGTCCAACCTCTGTACTTAGATTTACAGTCTAATGCTTTAACTCAGCCATTTTACCTATGTTCATAAACCGCTGATTGTTTTCCACAAACCATAAAGATATTGGCACTCTCTACCTTTTATTTGGTGCCTGAGCTGGAATAGTCGGTACTGCCTTAAGCCTATTAATCCGAGCAGAACTTGGTCAACCTGGTACATTATTAGGGGATGACCAGATTTATAATGTGATTGTCACCGCACATGCATTTGTAATAATTTTCTTTATGGTCATACCTATTATAATTGGAGGCTTTGGAAACTGATTAGTTCCATTAATAATTGGAGCCCCCGATATAGCATTCCCTCGAATAAACAACATAAGTTTCTGACTTCTTCCGCCATCCTTTCTGCTCTTACTTGCATCCTCGATAGTTGAAGCCGGTGCAGGAACCGGATGAACTGTATATCCACCTTTAGCTGGTAATCTAGCCCATGCAGGAGCATCTGTAGACTTAACTATCTTTTCTCTCCACCTTGCAGGTGTATCCTCTATTTTAGGGGCTATTAATTTTATTACTACAATTATTAACATAAAACCACCCGCTATATCCCAATATCAGACACCATTATTCGTTTGATCTGTATTAATTACTGCTGTCCTACTACTCTTATCATTACCAGTCTTAGCTGCCGGTATTACAATGCTATTAACAGACCGAAACCTCAATACTACCTTCTTTGACCCCGCTGGAGGAGGAGACCCTATCTTATATCAACATTTATTCTGATTTTTTGGACACCCAGAAGTTTATATCCTAATTCTCCCAGGCTTTGGGATAATTTCGCATATTGTTACTTACTATTCAGGTAAAAAAGAACCCTTTGGTTATATAGGTATAGTTTGAGCTATAATATCTATTGGCTTCCTAGGCTTTATTGTATGAGCTCACCATATATTTACTGTAGGAATAGACGTTGATACACGAGCATACTTTACATCAGCTACTATAATTATCGCAATCCCCACTGGAGTAAAAGTATTTAGCTGACTCGCTACTCTTCATGGAGGAAATATTAAGTGATCTCCTGCTATATTGTGAGCCCTAGGCTTTATTTTTCTATTTACAGTAGGCGGCCTAACAGGAATTGTCCTTGCTAACTCTTCTTTAGACATTGTCCTTCATGATACATATTATGTAGTAGCCCACTTCCACTATGTACTATCAATGGGAGCTGTTTTTGCCATCATAGGAGGCTTCGTCCATTGATTCCCCTTGTTTTCAGGATATACCCTTGATAATACCTGAGCAAAAATCCACTTCACAATTATATTTGTAGGTGTAAACATAACATTCTTCCCTCAACATTTCCTAGGATTATCTGGAATACCCCGACGCTATTCTGATTACCCAGATGCATATACAACTTGAAACACAATTTCCTCAATAGGCTCCTTTATCTCATTAACAGCAGTAATATTAATAATTTTTATAATTTGAGAAGCCTTCGCATCTAAACGAGAAGTAGCAATAGTAGAATTAACTTCAACTAACCTGGAGTGACTACACGGATGCCCTCCTCCATATCATACATTTGAAGAGCCCACTTATGTATCTTTAAAATAAGAAAGGAAGGAATCGAACCTCCTAAAACTGGTTTCAAGCCAACGTCATAACCATTATGTCTTTCTCAATGAGAGACTCTAGTAAAAAAATTACATAACTTTGTCAAAGTTAAATTATAGGTTAAAATCCTTTGTGTCTTCATGGCATACCCTTTTCAACTAGGCTTCCAAGATGCAACGTCCCCTATTATAGAAGAACTTCTACACTTTCATGACCATACATTAATAATCGTATTTTTAATTAGCTCCTTAGTTCTCTATATTATTTCACTGATATTAACAACTAAACTTACTCACACAAGCACAATAGATGCCCAAGAAGTGGAAACTATTTGAACAATTCTACCAGCTATTATTCTTATCTTAATTGCTCTACCTTCATTACGAATTCTTTATATAATAGATGAAATTAATAACCCATCATTAACTGTAAAAACTATAGGACACCAATGATACTGAAGCTATGAATATACAGATTATGAAGACTTGAGTTTTGACTCCTATATAGTCCCTACTCAAGACCTAAAACCAGGAGAATTACGTCTACTAGAAGTTGACAATCGAGTGGTTCTCCCCATAGAAATAACTATTCGAATATTAATTTCATCAGAAGATGTATTACACTCATGAGCCGTTCCATCATTAGGCCTTAAAACCGACGCAATCCCTGGCCGATTAAACCAAACAACTCTAATAAGTACACGACCTGGGTTATATTATGGCCAATGCTCAGAAATCTGCGGCTCAAACCATAGCTTTATACCTATTGTCCTAGAGTTAGTTCCATTGTCATACTTCGAAAAATGGTCAACATCTATATTATAAAATCATTAAGAAGCTATATCTAAGCATTAACCTTTTAAGTTAAAGATTGAGAGTCTAAATCTCTCCTTAATGAAATGCCACAATTAGACACATCAACTTGATTAATTACTATTTTATCAATAATTATAACACTATTTATTGTATTCCAATTAAAAGTCTCAAAACACTTATTTCCATGAAATCCAGAGCCCAAATCAGCAATAATATTAAAACAGCCTAACCCTTGAGAAAAAAAATGAACGAAAATCTATTCGCCTCTTTCATTACCCCTACAATAATAGGACTCCCTATTGTTATCTTAATTATTATATTTCCGAGCATTTTATTTCCTTCGCCTAACCGACTGATCAATAATCGCCTTATTTCCCTACAACAATGATTATTACAATTAACAACAAAACAAATATTAAATATTCACAATTACAAAGGACAAACCTGAGCCCTTATATTAATATCCCTAATTTTATTTATTGGCTCGACCAACTTACTAGGACTATTACCACATTCATTTACACCTACCACCCAACTATCAATAAATCTAGGTATAGCTATTCCCTTATGAGCCGCTACCGTAGTCACCGGGTTTCGACATAAAACAAAATCATCCTTAGCACATTTTCTACCACAAGGAACTCCTTTACCACTAATCCCCATACTCGTAATTATTGAAACTATCAGCTTATTTATTCAACCAATAGCCCTTGCCGTACGACTTACAGCTAACATTACTGCAGGTCACCTATTAATTCACCTAATTGGAGGAGCTACCTTAGCTTTAATAAATATTAATATATCCATTGCCCTCATCACATTTACTATTCTTATTTTACTAACAATCCTTGAATTTGCCGTAGCTCTTATTCAAGCCTACGTCTTTACCCTACTAGTGAGCCTATATTTACATGATAATACCTAATGACCCACCAAACCCATGCATATCACATAGTAAACCCAAGTCCATGACCACTTACAGGAGCTTTATCAGCCCTTCTAATAACTTCAGGCTTAGCAATATGATTCCACTTCAACTCAACATTACTATTGATATTAGGCCTAACAACTAATATATTAACTATATATCAATGATGACGAGACGTAATTCGAGAAAGCACATTCCAAGGCCACCACACCCCCATTGTCCAAAAAGGTTTACGATATGGAATAATTCTCTTTATTGTTTCAGAAGTATTCTTCTTCGCAGGCTTCTTCTGGGCCTTTTATCACTCAAGCCTTGCTCCTACCCCAGAATTAGGAGGCTGCTGACCACCTACAGGCATTGTTCCTCTTAATCCTCTTGAAGTCCCATTACTTAATACCTCAGTATTATTAGCCTCCGGAGTATCCATTACCTGAGCCCACCATAGCCTAATAGAAGGTAACCGTAAACACATACTCCAAGCCCTATTTATTACAATTTCCCTAGGAGTATATTTCACATTACTTCAAGCCTCCGAATATTACGAGACATCTTTTACAATCTCTGACGGAGTTTATGGGTCTACCTTTTTCATAGCTACAGGGTTCCATGGACTCCACGTAATCATTGGTTCCACTTTCCTAATCGTTTGTTTTCTTCGCCAATTGAAATTTCACTTCACATCCAACCACCATTTCGGATTCGAAGCTGCTGCTTGATACTGACATTTCGTAGACGTAGTATGACTTTTCTTATACGTTTCTATCTATTGATGAGGATCATATTTCTTTAGTATTAATTAGTACAACTGACTTCCAATCAGTTAGTTTCGGTGCAAACCCGAAAAGAAATAATTAACATATTATTAGTCCTGCTCACCAATACACTATTATCTACATTACTTGTATTAATTGCATTCTGATTACCTCAACTGAACATTTATGCAGAAAAAGCAAGTCCATACGAATGTGGCTTTGACCCTATAGGATCAGCTCGCCTACCGTTTTCCATAAAATTTTTCCTAGTAGCCATTACATTTTTACTTTTTGATCTAGAGATTGCCCTCCTATTACCCCTACCCTGAGCTTCACAAACTAAAGATTTAACAACTATAATTACTATAGCTTTACTATTAATTTCCCTATTAGCTGCAAGCCTTGCCTATGAATGAACCCAAAAAGGACTAGAGTGAGCTGAATATGATAATTAGTTTAATACAAAACAAATGATTTCGACTCATTAAATTATAGTTAACTCTATAATTATCAAATGACTATAGTATATATTAACATCTTTTTAGCTTTCATTGTATCCTTCATAGGATTACTCATATATCGATCCCACTTAATATCTTCACTCCTCTGCCTAGAAGGTATAATATTATCCCTATTTGTCATAATAACCATAGTAATCCTAAATAACCACTTCACACTAGCCAACATAACCCCTATTATTTTATTGGTATTCGCCGCCTGTGAAGCAGCACTAGGTTTGTCCCTCCTAGTAATAGTATCTAATACATACGGAACTGATTACGTACAAAATCTAAACTTACTACAATGCTAAAAATTATTATACCAACCATCATACTTATACCACTAACATGATTATCCAAACCTAACATAATCTGAATTAATTCAACAACCTATAGTTTGCTAATCAGCTTCATTGGCCTCACTTACCTTAACCAACCCAATGATAGCGGCACCAACTACTCACTATTATTTTTCTCAGACCCACTTTCCGCCCCATTATTAGTATTAACAACATGACTACTACCCCTTATATTAATAGCCAGTCAATCCCATTTATCAAAAGAAACACTAGCCCGAAAAAAACTATATATCACAATACTAATCCTCTTACAACTATTCCTAATCATAACATTTACTGCCACAGAACTTATCATATTTTATATTCTATTTGAAGCTACCCTAATCCCTACTCTAATCATTATTACCCGATGAGGAAACCAAACAGAACGATTAAACGCAGGCCTCTACTTCCTATTTTACACTCTAGTAGGTTCACTACCCCTTTTAATTGCACTATTATATATTCAAAACACATCAGGAACCCTAAATTTCTTAACTATACAATTATGAATAAAACCAATCTCACCTACTTGATCTAATATTTTCCTATGACTAGCATGTATAATAGCATTTATAGTAAAAATACCTCTATACGGACTACACTTATGGCTACCTAAAGCCCATGTAGAAGCTCCCATTGCTGGGTCAATAGTACTTGCCGCCGTATTACTAAAACTAGGAGGATATGGAATAATACGAATCACAATACTACTTAATCCATTAATAAACCAAATAGCATACCCCTTTCTAATATTATCCCTATGAGGAATAATTATAACAAGCTCCATTTGTTTACGTCAAACAGACCTAAAATCCCTAATTGCATATTCATCAGTAAGCCACATAGCCCTAGTCATTGTAGCTATTTTGATTCAAACACCATGAAGCTATATGGGAGCAACAGCCCTAATAATCGCCCACGGACTAACATCATCTATATTATTTTGCCTAGCAAACTCAAACTATGAACGAATCCACAGCCGAACTATAATCTTAGCCCGAGGCTTACAAACTCTCCTTCCCCTTATAGCTGCCTGATGACTATTAGCTAGCCTAGCAAACCTAGCCCTACCTCCTACAATTAATCTAGTAGGAGAATTATTTGTAGTTATAGCTTCCTTCTCATGATCTAATTTTACCATTATCCTAATAGGAGCTAACATCATCATCACAGCCCTATATTCTCTTTATATACTAATTATAACTCAACGAGGAACGTATACACATCATATCATAAACATAAAACCCTCCTTTACACGAGAAAATGCCCTAATAACTCTTCACCTTTTTCCACTACTACTCCTATCCTTGAACCCCAAAATCATTCTGGGTCCTATTCACTGTAAATATAGTTTAGTAAAAACATTAGATTGTGAATCTAATAATAGAAGTTTAAACCTTCTTATTTACCGAAAAAGAATGCAAGAACTGCTAACTCATGCCTCCGTGCTTAAAAACACGGCTTTTTCAACTTTTATAGGATAGAAGTAATCCATTGGTCTTAGGAACCAAAAAATTGGTGCAACTCCAAATAAAAGTAATTAACCTATTTACCTCATCAATATTAACAATAATACTTATATTATTACTACCCATTATTTCATCCAATACACAACTATATAAAAATAACCTCTATCCCCACTACGTAAAAACAATGATCTCTTATACCTTCATCATCAGTATACTTCCAGCCACAATATTTATTGCCTTTGGACAAGAAATAATTATCTCAAATTGACACTGATTGACAATTCAAACTCTAAAACTATCCCTAAGCTTCAAATTAGATTACTTCTCAATTATTTTTATTCCAGTAGCACTATTCGTCACATGATCAATTATAGAATTCTCAACATGATATATATATACAGACCCATACATTAATCGATTTTTCAAATATCTTCTCATATTCCTTATTACAATAATCATTCTAGTTACCGCTAACAATCTATTCCAACTATTCATCGGCTGAGAAGGAGTAGGCATTATATCTTTTCTACTTATCGGATGATGACATGGCCGAGCCGATGCAAACACTGCCGCCCTACAAGCAATCCTATACAATCGCATCGGAGATGTGGGCTTTATCATAGCCATAGCATGGTTCCTCATTCACTCAAACACATGAGACTTCCAACAAATTTTTATTATTCAACATGAAAATCTCAACATACCCTTAATAGGCCTCCTTCTAGCAGCTACTGGTAAATCTGCCCAATTCGGCCTTCACCCTTGACTACCTTCAGCCATAGAAGGACCCACACCCGTCTCCGCCCTACTCCACTCAAGCACAATAGTTGTAGCCGGAGTATTTTTATTAATCCGCTTTTACCCACTTATAGAACAAAACAAAACCATCCAAACCATAACACTATGCCTAGGAGCAATAACAACCCTATTCACTGCCATCTGCGCCCTTACACAAAATGATATTAAAAAAATTATTGCTTTTTCCACTTCAAGCCAACTCGGACTTATAATTGTTACCATCGGCATTAACCAACCTTACCTTGCATTCTTACATATCTGCACCCACGCATTTTTTAAAGCCATATTATTCTTATGCTCCGGATCAATTATCCATAACCTAAACAACGAACAAGACATTCGAAAAATGGGCGGCCTATATAAATCAATACCATTTACCACAACCTCCCTCATCATTGGAAGCCTCGCACTAACAGGTATACCCTTCCTAACAGGATTCTACTCTAAAGACCTAATCATTGAGACAGCCAACACGTCGTATACCAACGCCTGAGCCCTCCTAATAACTCTCATTGCTACATCCCTAACAGCAGCCTACAGTACTCGAATCATATTCTATGTACTCTTAGGACAACCCCGCTTCAACTCCCTAATCCTAATCAATGAGAATAACCCCCCTATAATTAATTCCATCAAACGCCTCTTAATCGGAAGCATTTTCGCAGGTTACCTAATCKCCAACAACATTCCCCCAACAACAATCCCACAAATAACTATACCTTACTATTTAAAACTAACTGCCCTCATCGTAACCATTATAGGCTTTATCCTGGCCCTAGAACTTAATCTTATATCTAAAAACTTAAAATTAAATTATCCCACAGGCCTATTTAAATTTTCCAATCTCCTAGGATATTTTCCAATTATCATTCACCGCCTCCCACCAATAATAAACCTAACTATAAGTCAAAAATCTGCATCAATATTATTAGACGCAATTTGACTAGAAAATGTATTACCAAAATCCATCTCCTACTTCCAAATAAAATCATCCTCCACTGTCTCCAACCAAAAAGGACTAATTAAACTTTATTTCCTTTCCTTCTTCATTACCCTAACTCTCAGCCTAACATTACTTAATTTCCACGAGTGATCTCCATAATTACTAATACACCAGTAAGTAAAGATCAACCAGTAACAATAACTAATCAAGTCCCATAGCTATACAAAGCCGCAATCCCCATAGCTTCCTCACTAAAAAAACCTGAATCACCAGTATCATAAATAACCCAATCACCCGCACCGTTAAACTTAAAAATAATCTCAATCTCATCCTCTCCCAAAACATAGCAAGCAACCATTAACTCTGCTAACACCCCCGTAATAAACATTGCAAACACAGACTTATTTGACACCCAAGCCTCAGGATAGGGCTCAGTAGCCATAGCCGTAGTATAACCAAATACCACAAGTATACCCCCCAAATAAATTAAAAAAACCATTAAACCTAAAAAAGAACCCCCAAAACTCAACACAATTCCACAACCAACACTACCAGCCACAATTAAACCAAACCCCCCATAAATTGGAGAAGGCTTTGAAGAAAAACTAACAAAGCTAACCACAAATAATACACTTAACATGAACACGATGTAAATTGTCATTATTCCTACATGGAATTTAACCATGACCAATGATATGAAAAACCATCGTTGTATTTCAACTATAAGAATTTAATGACCAACATCCGAAAATCTCACCCAATCGCCAAAATCATTAACGAATCCTTTATTGATTTACCTGCTCCCTCTAACATCTCAGCATGATGAAATTTCGGCTCTCTCCTAGGAATCTGCTTAATCCTCCAAATCCTAACCGGATTATTCCTAGCCATACACTATTCATCAGATACAATAACTGCATTCTCATCAGTAACCCACATTTGCCGCGACGTTAACCACGGTTGAATAATCCGATATATACACGCCAATGGAGCTTCCCTATTCTTCATTTGTTTATTCATACATGTAGGTCGTGGAGTGTACTATGGCTCTTATACCTTTTCAGAAACATGAAATATTGGAATCTTACTATTACTCACAGTGATAGCAACCGCCTTTATAGGCTACGTACTACCATGAGGACAAATGTCCTTCTGAGGGGCTACCGTAATCACCAACCTTTTATCAGCAATCCCATATATTGGGACCAACTTAGTAGAATGAATTTGAGGAGGCTTTTCAGTAGATAAAGCCACCCTAACACGCTTCTTTGCCTTCCACTTTATTCTTCCTTTCATCATTTCAGCCCTAGCAGCAGTCCACTTATTATTTCTACACGAAACAGGATCTAATAATCCCTCAGGAGTAATATCTGACTCAGATAAAATTCCATTCCATCCATACTATACAATCAAAGATATCCTCGGCCTGTTATTTCTAATCCTAGCACTAATATTGCTAGTTCTATTTTCACCTGACCTTTTAGGAGACCCAGACAACTACACCCCTGCAAACCCTCTAAACACCCCTCCCCATATTAAACCTGAATGATATTTTCTATTTGCATATGCAATCCTACGATCTATCCCTAACAAACTAGGAGGTGTTCTAGCTCTCGCTATATCAATCCTCATCCTAGCAATTATCCCAATATTACACACTTCAAAACAACGAAGCATAATATTCCGACCATTAAGCCAATGCATATTCTGACTCCTAGTAGCAAATCTCCTAATCCTAACATGAATTGGAGGCCAACCAGTAGAATATCCCTTCATTACTATTGGCCAACTAGCCTCCGTACTATATTTCCTAATTCTCCTAATCCTAATACCTATTTCAGGCATTATCGAAAACCACCTATTAAAATGAAGAGTCTTTGTAGTATATACAATACTCTGGTCTTGTAAACCAAAAAAGGAGAATATACCCTCCCTAAGACTTCAAGGAAGAGGCACCGCCCCACCATCAGCACCCAAAGCTGAAATTCTTTTTAAACTATTCCCTGCAATACTATAAATTTACCCTACAACTTTTGTAATTCATATATTACATATACCCCTACTGTGCTTGCCCAGTATGTCCCCATACCCGAATAAAGCATGTACAGTATATCTATTAATATTACATAAGACATATTATGTACATCGTGCATTAATTGCTTGTCCCCATGAATATTAAGCATGTACAGTATATCTATTAATATTACATAAGACATATTATGTATATCGTGCATTAATTGCTTGTCCCCATGAATATTAAGCATGTACAGTATATCTATTAATATTACATAAGACATATCATGTATATCGTGCATTATACTTTAACTCTAGAGCAATATCTCTATGCAATTCAGTTATCTGAAGGAATCTTGATAACCTAGCCTCGAGAAACCAGCAACCCTTGCTAGAAGTATACCTCTTCTCGCTCCGGGCCCATTTCAACGTGGGGGTTTCTACAGTGGAACTATACCTGGCATCTGGTTCTTACCTCAGGGCCATGATACTGCTTAACTCCAATCCTGCAGTTGCTTCAAATGGGACATCTCGATGGACTTATGACTAATCAGCCCATGATCACACATAACTGTGGTGTCATGCATTTGGTATCTTTTAATTTTTAGGGGGGGAACTTGCTATGACTCAGCTATGACCGTAAAGGTCTCGACACAGTCAAATACATTGTAGCTGGACTTATTCTCTATGCTAGGACTCCGCAATGCGGAAAGCATGGTACATTTCAGTCAATGGTTACAGGACATACATCTTAACACCTAACGTTTCAACCGGACACACGTACGCGCACCCACGTGTACGCACGCACGTACGTACACACACACACCCACGTGTACGCACGCACGTACGTACACACACACACCCACGTGTACGCACGCACGTACGTACACACACACACCCACGTGTACGCACGCACGTACGTACACACACACCCACGTGTACRCACGCACGTACACGTACACGTACACGTACACGTACACGTACACGTACACGTACACGTACACGTACACGTACACGTACACGTACACGTACACGTACACGTACGCGCGTATACACGTATACACGTATACACGTATTTATTTAATATATAAATAATTAGCTTAACCAAACCCCCCTTACCCCCCGTTAACCCTATAATAAGAACACAAATTTATTATTGTCTTGCCAAACCCCTAAAACAAGACTAAATATGTATCTACAATATAAGGCCTTAATAAAAATTATACTACTTACCAAAAATCCCAATTAATCATCAGCCACAAATACCAGAATTACACCTAGATTCGCAACTATCTATAGATATGCCCCCTGAACTCTAACTCGCCACTATTGAAAACTTTCCCTACAACCATATCAAAACAACAACACCCAGTATTACTTTT